AATTAATGATTCATATAAATCACTTAGTGGGAAATGGCCCGAATAAATCCAACGAGTGATTAATAATCCTGTTAGACATAAAAAAGTAGCTAGCATCCCCTTTTCTGACGAATCATATGGTTTTATGATTTCATTGCCCAATAAGGTTATCAAATGAATTGTAATCACAATTGAAACAATAGAAAAGGAAATATGAGTTAATATATGCTCTAAAGTTGAAAATATCATAAAAAAGAAAAAAGGTGGGGATCCCCCATATTAATATTAATTATTGGGAATTTAATTTATTTTTATTATAGGATCTATTGGATCTCGTTTAGAAGATGGCATGCCGCCACTCGGACTCGAACCGAGATGCTCTAGCACTGCTTCCTAAGAGCAGCGTGTCTACCGATTTCACCATAGCGGCTTGCTCGAATTCATAATAGCCTATTTATATTCAATAGTCGAGATTGAACAAGTCAATTCAATCAAATATGTTTTTTTAGTAAAAATGAAATTGATAAAAAAAATGAGTTCAAAAGTCAATTTGAAGATTCATTAGTTTCATTTATTTTCCTTTAAGTGTCCATTTATCTTAGGGCTTTTTACGTAGTTTATGCGATTCTAAAATCGAACTCTTGCAGCTATAGAAATCTCTCGCTAGAATAAAAAAACTTTTTTCATTTTTTACGCTTATTGTCATGTCATTATTTCTGGTTTATCTGATTTTATAATCATAAATTTGAAACAAAAAAGAAATTTTCTCAATGAATCTAAAACTATTTTGTATTTGGAGTACTGCAAATTGACACTTGTACATAATATAATAATATCTCAACAATCAAGTTCTTTTATTGATTCTTTTATTGATGATCTGAAAATTGGAGATATATGGTAAATCCATTACATATGGTAAATGCAATAAATTAAGAAGTTAGTTTTTAACATGGAATCCATTAGTTTCAACAATCTGCCCTTCCCGAAAAAGATAAAAAATTTTCTTTATTGGAATTGTAAAGGTCGATGGGGAAAAAAAGACTCCCCACCACCAAAATATGAGTGAAAACATACAAAAAAAAAAATAAAAAATTGTATTTATTTTTTTATTTAGATTTTTAGATTTAGAATTCAGAAAATAGAAGAATTATTCTTTTAGACATAACATTAAGATTCTATTTCATATTAATATGAACTTTGATTTTATATTAACAAATTACTGATCCAATTTTTTGAATCAAATGCATTTCGATTATTCCAATATTTTAGGACTTATTTGTTTGCCGTACAAAAAAACTTTTGGAATTCCCGGTAGAAAGAGATTTCCCTAATGACAAAGCTTTTAACGACGCCCAATATCCTTTCATTTTCCAAATATTTTTACGAATACGCTTTTTTGATATCGAAGTACGTTTTTTTGGAACTGCCATTTAAAAATGAAGAAGTTACTCATTGTTATAGTTGGATGTGAAAGACATCTATTGTTCTATTATTATTCTTATTCATTATCTATTTTTTCTCTAAATAATATAATATTCTCTTCATAAAAAAGAAATATAGATATGTCAAAGATCCATGAAAACTGGATCAAAAATGACTCTAAATAACAAAATATTCCGTAAAACCAAAAATTTTTGGTTTGGAACTATTAGTTCGCGTTGTTTATCTCTCAAAGTTATATCTTTAGAATCTGCATGTCATAGAAATCAAATCAAACTTAATAAAATAAAAAAAGAATCTAAAAGACCCTTATTTTCGGCATTCTATACTTGATTTACATGTAATAAAATACCAGGATTGTACTTTTGACTAATAAATTGATAGTCAAACTAGAAAAAAATACAACTAAATTTAATTTTAAAATTCGAATGAGACTAGTAATAAATCTGTTAAAAGATACGTGGTTTGATAAAAAAGGATCTCAGTCATTTTTGATCCTTTCTCGCTAAAAAGTTTATTTTAGTTCCATATTTTTCTAAACTTTACTAATAAATTGTTTTGATTGAAATGGAAAACAATCAATCCCATAATGAATTAGTTAATTAATTGAAAATTAGTTAATGAATTGAAATAAACTAACTAAAATCAAGAGTTTTTTTCATTAGACCGATGACCTTAGTTAATCTTATAATTCGTATCAGCATCAAGTACTCTTTTTAGGCTAAATTTTTATCCTTGCTCTATGAATATAAATTTTGATTACGATAAATTATTATATTTTTATTTTCCTATTATAAGTGTTCGTTTTTTTATATGTCACTTGGTCATATCATTTGACCAATTGTAACTTCTTTTTTGAATATTTGAACGGTTTTGAAAAGACTCAGAATAATTAATATTAATAAATACTAATATAAACTTCTTAAATCAGTTAGTGCATATCTTGATTTTTTATTGACTTTTTCGAAAGGTAAGATCCGGTGAATCGGAAACAATTAATTAAGAATAAAAAACTTTTTTTATGGAACAGACATATCAATATGCATGGATAATACCTTTTCTTCCACTTCCAGTTCCTATG